ACAAATGAATTTTGTAAGTTGAAATTTTTGAAAGATGAATAAATGGGCTTATATGAAAAAAACGCTATAAATATACCAAAAAAGGCTAGACTGACTGAAAAAATTCCATTTATAAAAAATTCATACCAATCTATAAAATGATTTTGATTTGGATGTAAAAGGTTTATAGACGGATTCAACAAATTTGATAATAGATCAAAATCAATTCCACTTTGATTATAAGGAATTCCTATAATTCCAACAAGACAAGTAAATAGTACTAATATAGACATGGAAAATAGCATAGTACTGTCCGATTCGGGGGGATAAAAAAACGTATTTTGAATTCCAAAACAAGCAATACTAATAAAAGGGCGTATCGTTTTTTTTCCATTATCAAAAATTCGATAGGTTGTATTGAAAAAAAAAATCCCCTTTTCATTAGTATTTATTGATAATAATAAAGAAAACTTGTTTTTTTGAATTTCTTTTCCCCATGGAGATATTGAATAGCAGGAACCACTTTTTTGACCACTATAATTCTTAAAATAAACGTTTAAATGTCCCTCAAAAGTCAGTAAATAGATTCGAAACATATAAAATGCGGTTAATCCTGCTGTGAAACAAGCTATAATTGCAAAAACCGGAGAATACAACCAACTATCGTTAAGAATTTTGTCTTTGGACCAAAAACAAGCGAGAGGTGGAATACCACAAAGAGAAAGCGTACCCATTAAAAAAGCAGTTTTTGTAATTGGTACATGCTTTTTCAACCCTCCCATAAGAACCATATTCTGACTTTTATCGGGAGAATATCCAACAATAGCTTCCATTGAATGAATAATAGATCCGGATCCTAAAAACAATAATGCTTTCGAATAAGCATGAGTAATCAAATGAAATAAAGCCGCCTGATACGATCCCATTCCTAAAGCTAACATCATATAACCCAGTTGGGACATCGTAGAATACGCCAAACTTCTTTTAATATCTTTTTGAGCAAGGGATAAAGTAGCTCCGAATAGTAGTGTTACTATACCTATCAAAGAAATCAAATTCATTATATGAGGTATAATTATAAAAAGAGGAAGGAGGCGAGCTACAAGAAAAATACCTGCTGCGACCATAGTAGCGGCATGTATAAGAGCCGAAATAGGAGTGGGACCTTCCATGGCATCGGGTAACCATACGTGAAGGGGGAATTGAGAAGACTTGGCAACTGCACCTGTAAATAAAAGCAAGGCACACAAAGTAAGAAATACAAAATTTACCTCATTATTATAAACTAATTTATTTACTATTTCGAATAAATCTCTAAATTCGAAACTACCCGTTATAGCATAAAGTCCCAAAATCCCTAATAATAAACCAAAATCGCCTACACGATTCGTTACAAAGGCTTTTTGACAAGCATTCGCCGCAATAGGTCGTGTGAACCAAAAACCTATTAATAGGTAAGAACACATTCCAACTAATTCCCAAAAAATATAAATTTGTATCAAATTCACACTAGTAACTAATCCCAACATGGAGGTAGTGAAAAAACTCATATAAGAAAAAAATCTCAAATATCCCCGATCATGATACATATAATTGTCACTATAAAAAAGAACCAGAATTCCAACCGTACTAATTAATATTACCATAATCGAAGCAAGCGAATCTATTAAGTAACCGAAGTCTAAAGAAAAATCATTATTAATTGTCCAAGACCATACATATTGATAGATAGAACTTTTATTTATTTGCTGAATAGATAGATAGACCGAAAGGAGCATAACTCCATTTAGTAGAAAGATATTAGGAAAGGACCACATACGTCGAAGATTTTTTGTTGCCATTGGAAAAACGATAAGTCCAACTCCTATTAACATAGGAATGGGAAGTGGAATGAGAGGTATAATCCATGAATAGGGATATGTATAGTCCATAAAAAAACCTTTTATCTTTTATTCTTATTTTATTCTGAATTATTCTTTCTCAACTCCTTCGAATATTCAGAGGAAGAAGGAAGTTAGAATAAATAGGATCAGGCTAATAGTGCAATCGAAAATGAAATAAAAATAAAAAATTCACTAAAAATACTAATACTATTTTTTCTTTATATTAATATATATAAATATATATTAATATATTTTTAATTTTCTATATATCTTTTATGTATTTTCTATTTTTTAAAATTTACTTTTATTTTTATATAATTTACTAGAATTTTAGTAAAAATTTGACTAAAAGAAAATAATAATAAACTTTTATTACTAAAAATAACTAACTATAAATAGTTATCTATAATAACTTATCTAACTAAATCTAAATAAATTAGCTAAGTTATAACGAAAATCTTTCTACTTACTAAAGATATAAAACAATTCAATTACCATTAGGTATTACGATAATTTTTTCTATCCGTAGACGAAAAATTGATAATTCCATACAACAAATATACACAGAGTATTTTATACATTCCTTTTGTTTTCCATTAATATACATTAATATAAATAATATAAAACACATGGAATTTTTTTAGAATTGTCGAAAGGACTATTAGAATATCCGACATTTTTCTTTCGATACCTACCATGGATCAAAATCAATGAGCAAGGATTCCTTTTTTCACCTTTGATTCTATTTTGATACGGATATAAATATAAAACACGACAAAAATAAACATAGATATATAAAAACTTCGTTATTTATTTCTCTTTTGTGTCTTGTCAGATATTTAGTTGGATTGAATGGAATCAAGATTCAAAATAAAATTGAAAAAATAAATGAAATTGTTTGAACAATAAATGTCTTTCACATTCAACTAGATAAAAAAAGAATTTTTTCAAATTTATTTTTTCATGGCAGTTCCAAAAAAACGTACTTCTATATCAAAAAAACATATTCGTAAGAATATTTGGAAAATAAAAGCCTATTTTACAGCATTGAAGGCTTTTTCATTAGCGAAATCTATTTCTACGGATAATTCAAAAAGTTTTTTTGTGCAACAATCCAATAATAAAACTTATAAGAAATAATCAAAAAATGGTATTTTTTTTATTGTAGTCTTTCCCGATGGGGATTCTTATTTTCCCCATCAAGCTACTTGAATTTCGAATAGCCATTTTAATAATTGAATTAAATAAGAATTGAATTACTAAATAAGAATTGAATTATGGTAATATTTTGGAATGTTTCAATATGGAGTAAAACGAAAGGAATTTTTTGTCATTAATTTAATTAACTTTTTGAATTTCAATCTCGACAACTAAATAAAAAAAGCTTATTATTATTTCGCGTACGCCGCTATGGTGAAATCGGTAGACACGCTGCTCTTAGGAAGCAGTGCTAGAGCATCTCGGTTCGAGTCCGAGTGGCGGCAGGCTATCTTCGAAAAGAAAGACAATAAGTTCTTATATATAATAAATGCAATTCCAGATTGGATTCCGTATCATTTTCGATACTTTTTTTATTTGATAAAATTTTTATGATATTTTCCACTTTAGAACATATATTAACTCATATATCATTTTCGATCGTTTCAATTGTAATTACAATTTTTTTGATAATTTTATCCGTTGATGAAATCGTAGGACTATATTATTCGTCAGAAAAAGGCATTATAGCTACTTTTTTCTGTATAACGGGATTATTAATCACTCGTTGGATTTATTCGGGGCATTTCCCATTAAGTGATTTATATGAATCATTCATTTTTCTTTCATGGAGTTTCTCCCTTATTTCTATCGTTCCATATTTTAAAAAGCATACCAATTATTTAAGCGCAATAACCTCGCCAAGTACAATTTTTCTACACGGTTTTACCACTTCAGGTCTTTTAACCGAAATACATCAATCTGTAATATTAGTACCCGCGCTTCAATCCCAGTGGTTAATGATGCACGTAAGTATGATGATATTGGGCTATGCAGCTCTTTTATGCGGATCATTATTATCAGTAGCTCTTTTAGTCATTTCATTTTCATTTCAAAAGATTTTTCAAAATTTCGTAAACGAGTCATTTTCATTTAACAAGATCCAATATATGGATGAAAAGCGGAATGTTTTAATAAACAACAACTCTTGTTCTGCGAGAAATTATTACAGAGCTCAACTAATTCAACAATTAGATCAGTGGAGTTATCGTATTATTAGTCTAGGGTTTATCTTTTTAAACATCGGGATTCTTTCAGGATCAGTATGGGCTAATGAGGCATGGGGATCATATTGGAATTGGGACCCAAAAGAAACTTGGTCATTTATTACTTGGATTATATTTGCAATTTATTTACATACTCGAACAAATAAAAAAAAGTTCAAAAGTCTAAATTGCGCGATTGTGGCTTCTATGGGCTTTCTTATAATTTGGATATGCTATTTTTGGGTCAATTTATTAGGAATAGGGTTACATAGTTATGGTTCCTTTAATTTTCATTAACATGAAATCAAATTGAAAAAGATTCCTACAAATAGAAACATAAAACATTTTCAAAAAAATGATAATAAAATCAAAATTTTAAATACTAAATTAGTAACTATTAAGTTAAAGAATATAAGAAAAAAAAACTCCATACTTCAGGGAAGATGTCGAGAACCATTTGAATCACTACACTAATTGATTCAAAGGGTTCTCACAAAAATAAATCCATCTAGTCAAAATTTCAATTCATTTTGACTTTAGTTTTTAGTTAATTTTTATTTTTCATTGTAAAATTGCAAAACGAAAAAGAAAGAATAGGATTCTTAATTTTTTCTTGTTTTATTCACGAAAACGATCGATAAAAATATGTAGATATAATAGCTTCGACCTTCTCAACTGAGAGTGAGAGAATGAAATCCGGATAAATCCCAATACCTATTATTGGGACAAGAATAGAGATTAAAATAAATAATTCTCTCGGCCCAGAATCAAAAAAATAAGAGTTTTGCACATTCAAAATCTTGTATCCATAGAACATTTGACGTAACATCGATAATAAATAAATAGGAGTTAATATCATTCCAATTGCCATTAGAAGAGTAATTAGTATTTTTGGAATTAAAAAATATTGTTGGCTGGTAATTATTCCAAAAAAGACTATCAATTCGGCAACAAAACCACTCATGCCGGGTAATGCAAGGGAAGCCATTGATAAGATACCGAACAGTGTGAATATTTTTGGAAGGAAAATCGCCATTCCACCCATGTTGTCGAGATAAACAAGACGTATTCTATCATACGTCGTTCCTGCCAAGAAAAAAAGAGCAGCACCAATAAATCCGTGAGAAATCATTTGTAAAAGGGCTCCATTGAGCCCCGTCTCGGTTATCGCTCCAATTCCGATAATTATAAACCCCATATGAGATACGGAGGAATAGGCTATTCTTTTTTTTAAATTACGTTGACCAGGAGATGTTGAAGCTGCATAGATTATTTGTATTGCACCTACTATAATCAACCAGGGAGAAAATAGAGAATGAGCATGGGGGAATAATTGCATATTGATCCGAACCAAACCATATGCTCCCATTTTTAATAAAATTCCAGCTAGAAGCATACAAGTACTGTAATGTGCCTCCCCGTGGGTGTCTGGTAACCATGTATGTAAGGGTATGATGGGTAATTTGACTGCAAAAGCAATAAAAAATCCAGTATAAAATAGTAATTCTAGTGCTACAGGATACGATTGGTTAGCTAATATTTCAAAATTGAATGTTGGTTCATTCGAACCATATAAGCCAATACCAAAAACGCCTATTAATAGAAAAATAGACCCCCCCGCAGTGTATAAAATGAATTTTGTAGCTGAATACAGACGTTTCTGTCCTCCCCATATCAATAGAAGTAAATAAACGGGAATTAATTCGAACTCCCACATGAGAAAAAAAAGTAAAAGATCGTGAGAAGAAAATGATCCTATTTGACCGCTGTACATTGCTAACATCAGGAAATGGAACAATCGGGAATCCCGAGTAACCGGCCAGGCTGCTAAAGTAGCTAAAGTGGTTATAAATCCCGTCAGTAAAATGGTTCCTATAGAAAGCCCATCTATTCCCAATCTCCAGTTCAAATCAAAAAAATGAATCCATTTATAATCCTCGGCTAGTTGATTTAATGGATCGGTTAATTGGAAATGATAACAGAATGTATAGGTCGTTAAAAGGAGTTCAAAAATAGAAATGGATATGGTATACCACCTTATTACCTTATTTCCTCTATGAGGTAGAAAGAAAATTAAAGAACCCGCTAATATTGGTAAACCTACAATTATTGTTAACCAAGGAAAATAATTCGTGGTAAAGACAAGATAGAATTAGACCCCAAAACCCGTTCTCGAAAAAGAACGGGTTTTTTTGTCGATAAAAAAAATCAATTGTATTTTTTTTTATTGAAAATTCAGTTTGTTTAAAGTAGTTTTTTCTGAAACTTATTATATTAATAAGCTAGACCCATGCTTCGAGTTGTTTCATGCCATAAATAAACCCTCACGCTCAAAAAATCCGTTGGGCAAGCGGATTCACATCTCTTACAACCAACACAGTCCTCCGTTCGTGGAGCAGAAGCAATTTGCTTAGCCTTACATCCATCCCAAGGAATCATTTCTAATACATCGGTTGGGCAGGCTCGGACACACTGAGTACATCCTATACATGTATCATAAATCTTTACTGAATGTGACATTGGATCTCTCATTTTTTGAATATCATAAATCTTCGATTTAGTAAACTTATATATAAATCATATATTGATATACCAGATGAATCAATGATTCTATCATTATTTTAATAATCAATCGAATTATGGATCGCGACTCCTGGGTTGGCTAAGATACTTTGATTTCTTACATTTTTACATTTAGTATTAAATAATTGATGAATATTCGAATTTTGAAAATAAATGAAATTAGTAGTACTTATTTATTCAATAAATTCGATTGATTGATACGAGTTGATTTTATATTACGATAAATTGATGAAACAATAGCTAACCCAATAGCCGCGTCGGCTGCGGCAATAGCTATAACAAAAATAGAGAAAATATCTCCTTGTAATTGTCGACTATCAAACAAATTTGAAAATGTTACAAAATTTATATTAACTGCATTCAGGATAAGTTCCAAACACATAAGAGCCCTAACCATATTTCGACTCGTGATCAATCCATAGATACCAATCGAAAATAAATAGGCACTCAAAACAAGTGCATGTTCGAGTATCATTGATCAGCTCCTTATCAATTTTGAATCATTTCGCCATGAACAATAAACCAAGGCTTTCGCTTAACTATAATAGAACAAGTAGAAAAAGAAAAAGATCGATATTGAAATAGAATTCAAAAATTAAAGCTAAATGGATTTGATAAGAGCGAGAAAATTTCAATTTCGATTGTTCTTAATAGTTAGAAAGATTTTTCATTGACGGGCAACAACAATCGCACCTATCAAAGCAACTAAAAGAATTATTGAAATGAGTTCAAATGGAAGAAAAAAATCCGTTGATAAATGAATTCCAATTTGTTGACTATTCCCTATCAAATCTTGTTCGATAATTTGGTTTGATTTTGTCGTCCAAATAATTCCGTACCAAGACGTATCGAGAATCGTGATAATTATGGCGATGAAAATACTTGTACAAACCAACGAAGTAATCCCATTCCCAACAGTCCAAAGTTCGAAATCTTTATAATATTCTGAACCATTCATGAACATGACAGCAAATAAAATTAAAACGTTTATAGCTCCGACATAAATAAGGAGCTGTGCAGCCGCTACAAAATGAGAGTTTGATAAAATATAAAATAACGATATGCAAACAAGAACCAATCCTAACGCAAAAGCCGAATAAATTGGATTGGTAAGTAATACCACTCCTATACCTCCTAATAGAAGACCTGATCCCAGAAAAACTAAAAGAAAATCATGTATTGGTCCAGGCAAATCCATTCTATATACAAGATAAAAAAATTGAAATGTTTTTCATGATCTGACCAGGAAATTTTTTCTTTTTTTATGATATGCTCCTAATTGAATTCAATTAAAATGGAATGGTGTTTCTAATGGATTTGAATTACGTCTAGGTCCAATTACTATACCAATATCTTGTTCCCCTTTACGCCAAACCAAGTAGAAAAGTTAGCTGGAAACTATTTCTAAATAAATTAAATAGAGAGATTATTAAATTCTATTTTCAATCCAAATTGATTTGCACTTCTTACTAACTAATCAACAATTAATTGCAATTTCGAGTTCTAGTGAGCAAAAAAAAATAAGGAACGATTCCTTTCAATTAGATAAAATTGAACCTGACTAGACATTACTATAGTAATTAGTAATTATTCTTTAATCATGAAATGCATTTTTTATTTGAGGATAATTCAAAATTGTTCGAATTGTATAATCGTTAATTACTGACATCGGTAACCGACCTAATGCGATTTGATTATAATTCAATTCGTGACGATCATAAGCAGAAAGCTCATATTCTTCAGTCATTGATAAACAATTTGTTGGACAATACTCAACGCAATTTCCACAAAATATACAAATTCCGAAATCAATACTGTAATTAAGCAAGCGTTTTTTTCGCATACCAGTTTCCAATTTCCAATCAACAACGGGTAGATCTATAGGACATACACGAACACATACTTCACAAGCTATGCATTTATCAAATTCAAAATGGATTCGTCCGCGGAAACGCTCCGATGTAATTAACTTTTCATAAGGATATTGAATAGTTACAGGTAAACGATTTGCATGGGATAAAGTAATGATGAATCCTTGACCAATGTACCTTGCCGCCCGTATTGCTTGTTGGCCATAATTTATGAACCCAGTTACCATCGGGAACATATTGTAAAGATCTATAAATAATCTTATGTTTGTTTCTTTCTCTTGTTTGATGAGAAGTGAGAAATATAGAATATCATATTCTTTTTTCGTTTAGAGTGAAAGGAGTTGAGAAGAGGTTGTTAATAATAAATTACCAAGAGAAATGGGTAAAAGAAATTTCCATCCAAGATTTAATAGTTGGTCCATTCTTAGTCTCGGTAGAGTCCATCTTGTTGTGATAGAAATGAACACGAACAAATAAGTTTTAGCTAAAATAATAAAAATACCAATTGTCATTCTAAAGACCCTACCTACTTTATTGATTTCAACTCGATCAGAAAAAAATACGGACGGAATAAAGATATTCCAACCACCCAAGTACAGAATTGTTACAAATAACGACGAAACTAATAGATTGAGATAGGAAGCAACATAAAATAATCCAAATTTGATACCCGAATATTCGGTTTGATAACCTGCTACTAATTCTTCCTCTGCTTCGGGTAAATCAAAAGGCAATCTCTCGCATTCTGCTAGGGAAGAAATTAGAAAAATGATAAACCCTATAGGTTGACGCCACAAATTCCATCCTAAAAACCCATATTTGGATTGCGCCTCAACTATATCAACTGTACTTGAACTATTAGATAATAATAGTCGGCGGGAACATCACTGTTCCCATCGCTAGTCCAGAACCGTACATGAGATTTTCACCTCATACGGCTCCTTGACGGCCATCAAGAAATCTAAGGACCGGGTTGATATTTTTTATCGTGATAGATTTTATTTGGGGTCAAAATATAGATAGAATCAACACCCACCGGAAGGTCAAAAATTAGACCGATGGAATTCTGTATGTTAGAATGATATAGATATAATAACTCAAAAAGCACTTATGAATTAATCTCGTCCTTTAATAATTTGAATTTTTCTTTGTTAAGTAATAACTTTTTAATAAAAGACTCTTTCTATGAATATCAATAGCCATCTTTTTTTGATTATTATGAAAAAAAATCAGAGATTAGATGAGTGTCTTAATAATGCAGGCTATTTAGTGATCTCTATGAATTTTCGTTCCTATTCTTCTTTCAAAGAGGGAGTTCAAAACAAGAAAAGATTATTTCGTTTCGGATAGTCGTTTTTTAATCGGTGAGTAGGAGCATACTCTGGATTGCAATCGTGAGGAGTACTGCTTGATTATTTCTACAAATGGAAAGCCCCAATTATTGTTCTTTTTATGTTATCCAAAGATTTTCATTTTGAAAATTGACATAAAAATTTCTATTACTAATCTTTTATGTATTTTTGTGTTCCTAACCATCCACTCATTTTTGTCGAACCCTCCGTTCTAGTAATACATATAAAGAATAGTGAAAACTATATACGGTTGATCTTTTGAGCCCGCTTCAAGCCAGGATGACTAATCACTAATCAACCAATCCATGGGGTAAAGGGTAAAAAGTCTTGCTTATATTAAATTTACTTTATTTTTCGTTCTTGTACTTAGGAGATGAGACTCAATCTTGTTACTGCTAATTTAGAAGCTGTTTTTTTTTCACTCATATAACTATCTGATTTAGTTAATTTAACCTGAATGATGAATAAAAACGTGAAGATACCTTATTCAACTTCTTTACTTACAAAAAAGAATTAAAGAAAAGGTTATAACGACACGCACGTAGAGATATTGATAACACACAAAGAGTCAACGGTATTTCATAACTAATCGATTGAGCAGCGGCTCGTAGACCACCTAAAAAGGAATATTTGTTGTTTGATCCATATCCTGACATAAGAAGTCCAATCGGAACAATACTTGAAAAGGCAATCCATAAAAAAACACCGATATTGAGATCGGATAAAACAAGTTGATAGCTAAAGGGAATTACTGAATAACTTATGAAAATGGATATAACTGCTATGGATGGTCCGATAATGAATAAACGACCATCTCCTCTGGACGGAAGAAGGTTTTCTTTGAAAATAAGTTTTGTTCCATCTGCTAACGCTTGAAGAATTCCCAACGGACCGGCGTATTCCGGTCCAATACGTTGTTGTATTCCGGCGGATATTTCTCTTTCTAACCACACAATTACAAGTACACCTATTGTGATTCCCAATACAAGAATCAAAATAGGTAAAAGTATCCCTATGATCCCATAGATCTCTTTTAAAGATTCTAATCTAGAAAAAGAGTGGATATCTTGTACTTTTCTTGTATCAATTATCATTTCAACGATCAACTTCTCCCATAATGATATCTATGCTACCTAGTATTGTCATAATATCCGCCAATTTCATTCTTTTAACTAACTGAGGAAAAATTTGCAAATTGATAAAACCGGGGGGACGAATTTTCCATCTCCAAGGAAAACCACTCTGATCCCCTATTAAATAAATTCCCAATTCCCCTTTTGGGGCTTCAACTCTTACATAAAGCTCTTGCTTCGGTAATTCAAAAGTAGGAGAGGTTTTTTTACTAATGAAGCGATAGTCAAAATCATTCCATTCTGGATCCCGTTCTCTATCAAAGCAACGTATTTCTAAATTCTCATAAGGACCGCCTGGAATTCCTTCGAGGGCCTGTTGAACAATTTTGATAGATTCCTTCATTTCACTGATTCGGACTAAATAACGCGCTAATGAATCTCCTTCTTTTTGCCAATTGATTTCCCAATCGAATTCGTCATAACATTCATAATGATCGACTTTACGAAGATCCCATTGAATTCCACAAGCTCGTAACATCGGTCCGGATAAACCCCAATTTATTGCTTCTTCTGCACCAATAATACCTACACCCTCAACTCGTTCTAAAAAAATGGGATTTCGCGTAATAAGTTTTTGGTATTCAGAAACAGCGGTTAAAAAATAATCACAGAAATCCAAACATTTATCTATCCATCCATAAGGGAGATCGGCCCCTACTCCTCCGATACGAAAATAATTGTGCATCATTCTCATACCGGTGGCAGCTTCAAATAGATCATATACTAATTCTCTTTCTCTGAAAATATAGAAAAAGGGAGTCTGTGCACCAATATCTGCCATAAAGGGGCCAAGCCATAACAGATGAGAAGCTATACGACTCAATTCTAACATAATCACTCTGATATAACTAGCTCTTTTAGGTACTTGAATATTCACCATCTGCTCGGGTCCATTTACGGTTATTGCTTCTGTAAACATAGTAGCTAAATAATCCCAACGTGTTACATAAGGCAAATATTGTATAACTGTTCGGTTTTCGGCAATTTTTTCCATCCCTCTGTGCAGATAACCCAATATTGGCTCACAATCAATAACCTCTTCGCCATCTAGAGTAAGAATAAGACGAAGAACACCATGCATTGATGGATGATGAGGTCCCATATTGACTATCATATGTTCTTTTCTTTTAGTTGTTCCATTCATAGTTTATTCCTCGATTCATTCTTTTATGAACTGCTTAAAACAAAAAGAAGTTCGTCTAAATTCTAGATAAAAAAAAATTCAATAAAAATAAAATAAACAATTTTCATTGTTTTTTTAAATGAAAAAATTAACGCGTTTTTGATTCCCGAATATCCAGTTGATTCGTTAATTCTTTATAAGAAACTCTTTTTTTATTTGACAAATAAGACAACAGCCGTTGTCGTTTTCCTAAGATTTTCCGTAGCCCCCGCTGCGATAAATAGTCTTTTCTGTGAAATTCCAAATGTGAAGTAAGCCTTTTTATTTTATTGGTGAAATGAAAGACTTGAAATTCAATAGATCCCCGATTTTCTTCTTCTGAAATAACCGAAATAACTTTATTTTTTACCATAAGATAAAATCTACTCTTTTTTCCTTTTTAAAATTCAAAAATCCATTTAACCGATCAGTAAAAATAATCCTATTCATTTTCTCATTTTAATTAAGTATTAAGTAAAAAAAAAAATAGATATTTATACAGATAAAAGAGAACATCTTTTTGACCTATTCCTACTTGATCTAATCGAATATCTAATTATTTATCTAATGGATATGGATACATGCATTGATTTATCGTATTGGAATGGAAATGTAAGACAAGAAATGTGTACAACCCCCGGTTTCATATAATAAATACAGACCTGAAAGATATATATGAGATGAGAAATGCATCATTCACGAATTTTCAACGGGGGATACATATATACATATATATCCTTAACAGACTAAAACGGCTTCCATTATTGGTATCAAACCAATATCGATTCATACAAGATAAATCCTCTAATCGGTAAGTAGGACAAAGAAAGGATTTTAATTGAATTAGTTCAATTTTATCCCTATAAAAATTTTTACTTTTATCCAAAACTTGATCATAGTTTTTTACGTTATTGCAAAATACTGAATTGTTCGAAATACGATTTCTATTCCTAGAATTGAAACAAATTCGAATTATTAATTCCCTACGCCATTTAGTGGAAAAAATACGTTCAGGAATAACTAAACCATAATCTCGATTTTCAGTTATTCTTTGATTTGGATGTCTTACAATATAATTAGTGTAATTGTTTCGATCAATATAGTGTTTTTCTCGGTAACTTTGATTAAGTCGGTACTCACTCTTATGAACCAACGAAACATTTAGAGTTTGATACATCAAAAATTGACCGTCGTTTTTTATAGACAAACGCACAGGTTCGATAATTAATATTCTTTTTTTCATCAATTCTCTAAGAGTAAAATCTTTTTGAATCATCAGAATATCTAGACTTGTTTCTCCACCTTGTATAGAGGATATAGCAATTTCTTTTGGATTTACCAATCTAAACAAGAGACAATATACTTTAATATTATTTGTTATTTTTTGATTTAAAAAATTATTCCATCTTAATTGAAAACGTAAATACCTTTTTAAGACAAACTCAAGTTCTGCTTCCGTGTTGCTCTTATATTGTTTTCTCTTTTGACGTTTTTTCCTATCTGAGCCTGCAGAATCTTCTTCAATATCTTTTTCTTGAGTTGAAAAAATTGATTCAAGAGTTTCTTTATTTTGTATATTTAATTCACCGTTGTTTTTACCTAGGGATTCTTTTTTGTCTTGATTCTTATTTTCTAATTTAATAGATTTATTTTTATTTGATAATTTGGATAATTTTAAGGGATTATCTTTTTGATTTTTAGTAATGTTTTTATTTTCACTAACAGTTTCATTTAAATTGAAAAGAAGTTCTTTGGCCGGGATTATCCAGGGGTTCGTTTTATATGTATTATAAAGAAGCACAAATTCGCCAAAGAACCAAAGTTTTAGATTCGAAATCGAACGCCTTAGTATTTCTTCATTCATTCCCATCCAATCAAAAAGGCTTTTTTTTTTTTTTGAAATCTTGATTTTCTGATCTTTATCAATTTGAAGATAAACAAGGTCTTTTTTATCAATTTTACCAACTATTGGATAATTATTGACTTTAGTGTTAGTATTTCTATTATTATTGAAGTTGATATTGGTATCGATAGCGATCCAGGAATGAATATCCCCTTTCTTTCTAAAGCACAAATAGAGAATTTTCCAATCAAAATATTTTTTATCCGTAAATTTATCTCGAGTCATATTTTTGTTCTGTCCGAAATTATTATATATATAATTATATATAGGGATAATACGCTCTGACATATCAACTAAGGCACTGTTCTTTATGTTGTATATATTGGAATTATAACAATTGGAATTATAACAACTTTCTTGCGAATTATTTATCCATAATGGCGATACAGAAATATATGAATCCTTTCTATCGTCATAATTAATGGATTGATATGAGAAAAGTGCATATTTATAGTATTTTTGAAAATTAATAGTATATTTTTCATTGGAGAAGGAATTCGATTCAAAATGAATTAATTTTTTGTAAAAAATTAATTGGTCTTTTTCATCTGAATGACTTTTTTGAAAATCTTTATTTTCAGTCATAATAGATCTTTGATTCACTCTGTTTCGCCATTTGTGTGGTACTAATCGATACCATTGAATCCGTGATAATTCAGATTGATAATACTTACTTAAAGAGTTTTTCCATTCAACAATTGTGTAATTAAAAAGATTTTTATGCCCTAATTCCAAATGAAGTATTCCTTCTGTTTCTAAATAATCCTTTATTTCTTTCTTAAGAAAAAGAGATGTTTCCTTATATTGAAGAAGATCTCTATAAATTTTAGTTTTATATATTTGGTAAAATACATACGCTTGTGAAAAGTAGGATAAGTTGCTCAAATTTTTTGAATTCTTTTTAGTAATATCAAAAAACCGTTTTTTGAGAGTCCAAATAATGTGAATAGCACTTGTTTTATTCATTTTTTCTTTATTTATTTCATTATTGGAAATAAATTTATCAAATTCGTTTTTTGATAATTCAAAAAGTTGTGTAGTGATTCTCGGACTATTTTTATGAATGATACATAAAAATACTTTTATGTATATCTTTTGAATAATAAAATTGATTCTCAAATAGCATTTTCGTATTAATCGTACATTTCTTTTTTTTAATTTCTTCAAACTTTTTCTTATTGATACTAATAATTTATTGAGAGAATTTGTTTTATTCCAATTACTATTTCTGTCATTAGTTATAAACTCGTTATTATTGTCTTTTTGATTTTGTATTTTTTTTATCCGATTCGTGATTGTGTTTGTTCTATCAGCCAGATCTTTCATTTTTGGTTCGGTAAATGAAAAATCTTTCAAATCCATAGATTGAATGGGAATGATAAGGGATGATTCAGAAATCATTTGATTAGGAATTCTCCTATCTTTTTCTTTTTTAGTTTCGTTTAATTCAGATATTTGTTTCAATCCAACTAAAAATTTTTTTTTTTTTTTTAAAAAAATTCGTATCACAAAAAAAGACTTTTTTTTCCATTTTCGAATTTTTTTTTTCATTTCTTTGAAAATGGGGTTAAAAAACGACAGTCGTTTTCGGGGAGAACCAAAAGGAAGGTCAGTTTCCATTCCCCAAACTGTTAAAAAACAAAAATCATTTTTTTTTTTTCGTGGACCTTTTTGAAGAGATTGTACCTTAGATTTGTGCCAAGGTTTAAAGAAAAAGGGAAATAGTATTTTTATTTGAATACCATTTAGTAACCAGTTTTTTGGAAATTCGGTTTCTGATAATGGAACACCATTATAGGTGCATTTAATATGCATTTCTTTCTTCCAATCCTTAAAGTCCTCTGACCATTCTGGAAATTGAAATACTAGTATACGTACTGTATTTTTAACTATTATCAATGATAGTAATAGAATATATTTTCTAAGAAAAGATTGGATTACTAATAATGATCCTCTTATTATTTGAGCAAATAGAATGTTATCCCATGCTTCTGCTATTTCTATTCGTACTTTTTCTTGTCTTTTGTATTCTTCTTTTTTTTCTTTCTTCTTTTCTTTTGCCTTTTCTTGTGTATAATCTAGAATTCTTAATTCTAATTGTGTTGCTTTTTTCCATTTTTTAAAAATGAATTTTTGTATTTTGGAGATGTCAAAAGACAAAAGGGGGTTGTGTATTCTCTCCAAAAAAAGAGGGGAATGCAAATTTGCTTGAAAAAACGACCCGATATTTGTCTTACGTCTTTGGGCACGCATGGAACCTTTGATGATGTCTCTACGGAAATCGGATTGTTGGGAATACCGTATCAAAGCCACTTCGTCTCTTTCATCCAGATTATTATTGCTTTTTTTATTAATATCATTGTTTTCTTTGTTATCATTCAAGATAACTACACGTTTGGCTTTTCTTGAACGAATCTCATGATCCTCGGCTACAGTTTCTTCATTTTCTCCCTCTTGTTGTTCCAAATCATCGATTAATTTTGATGACCGTCTTTTTCTTTTTTTACTTATTTCTTTTAGTCTTTTAGACTCTGGATTGACATTTTGGATGAAGATGAATTTGCAAATATTGATTTGATCTTCGAAGACAATTCTTCCTTGTTGGATTTTGAATTCCATTTTTGAAAACGGAAATAAATCATTTTTTTTTTCTGTTGATAATGAATTTTGATCAAATGTATCTATTTTCTCTTCCAATTTTTCATAATCATAATCAGTAGTAAAAAGTATACCCTGGATCTTATTTATCCATCTTTTCTCGATGTCATTTTTTATCGAAGTTTCATTTCTGATTGAGGAAGAAAAAAAAATGTTTCTCCTTCCGCGATAGGGACCATTCAAAAAGGGATCATCTATTTTAGGCAAGTATTCTTTTTTAGTCTCATCATTACATAATCTACTCTTTTTTTCCAGCACATCTAGAGTAATGGATCCTTTTTTTAGAACTTCAATTCGATTTCGAAATTCTTTGCTGAGATTCTTCTTTTTTTGTTCATTAGTAGAAATCCAATGATCATACAATTCATCAGGGGGCCGTTTTTCTTCTGTGAACAAATCCATTTTTCTTTTTATCATTTCCCGGAAGGTTGACAAACTAGGTGGATACGTAAAAGATATTTTTTCTTTTCCATCATTTCGACATGTATAAAAAAAATATTGTGACATTTCATTTCTTACTGCATTTTCAAATCGATTGTTTTTTATATATCGCAATGGACGATTCCACCGTTTATAGTCGAAAAGAAGAGTCACAAGAGGTTTTTCAAACCATAATTTATCTTCTTTTAATACTTCTAACTTCGAATTCTCTTTATTCCCATCTAAATAAGAAGTTTTATAAACTGGGCTATCTTTATAGACTGTCTCTTTCAAGTGAAATTCATCCCTTGTT